ATGTATAAAAAACATAGTATGAATGTTGATTATACATAGTATGTATAAAATAGTATGAATGTTGATTATACATAGTATGTATAAAAAACATAGTATGAATGTTGATTATACATAGTATGTATAAATGTTGATTATACATAGTATGTATAAAATAGTATGAATGTTGATTATACATAGTATGTATAAAAAACATAGTATGAATGTTGATTATACATAGTATGTATAAATGTTGATTATACATAGTATGTATAAAAAAGACATGTATGTATAAATGTTGATTATACATAGTATGTATAAAAAAGACATGTATGTGTTAATTATACATAGTATATAAAATAGTATGAGTGTTGATGTACATGTATGCATCAGACATATGTTGTGTTATGGGTATATTATCATTGCAGAAGTTTATTTTCTAGGGCTCCTAGGGTAGGGGAAAATAGGATAAAAATGGTGAAATATAACCCTGAGGCAATTTGGCCAATTATAATATATGGGTCTTCGACTGGTTGGCCCCCAATTCATGTAAGGATGATTGTATTAGCAATTAGGGCTCAGAATAGGATTTTGGTTAAGGGGCGGAAGATTAGGCCTCGTTGTTTAGAGGTGTGGGAGATTGGGATTAGTAGGAGGATTATAATTGAAAGGAGAAGTGCTAGAACGCCTCCTAATTTGTTTGGGATGGAGCGCAGGATTGCATATGCAAATAGGAAGTATCATTCTGGTTTAATGTGTGGTGGGGTTACAAGGGGGTTAGCTGGGGTGAAGTTATCTGGGTCCCCTAAGATATTAGGGGCAAAGGTTGCTAATAGGGTTAGGGCTGTAAGTATAATGGAGAATCCCAGAATATCTTTGTAGGTGAAGTATGGATGAAATGGTACTTTGTCAAGATTGGAGTTTAGTCCTGTTGGGTTGGAGGATCCGGTTTGATGTAGAAATAGCAGGTGAATTATACTTGCTCCAGCAATAGCAAAAGGAAGGATGAAGTGAAAAGTGAAGAATCGGGTTAATGTTGCGTTATCTACTGAGAATCCCCCTCAGATCCATTGGACTAGTGTGTTGCCGATGTAGGGAGCTGCTGATAATAAATTGGTAATTACTGTGGCGCCTCAGAATGATATTTGTCCTCATGGTAGGACATATCCTACGAAAGCAGTGGCTATAACTAGAAATAGAAGAATTACTCCAATATTTCATGTTTCTTTAAAGTTGTAGGACCCATAATAAAGTCCTCGGCCAATGTGTAAGTAGATACAGATGAAGAAGAAGGATGCCCCATTGGCGTGAAGGTTGCGGAGTAGTCATCCGTAGTTAACGTCTCGACAGATGTGGGCTACGGATGAGAAAGCTAGGGAGGTGTCTGCTGCGTAGTGCATGGCTAAGAATAAGCCTGTTAAGATTTGGATAATGAGACATACACCTAACAATGACCCAAAGTTTCATAATGATGATAAGTTGGTTGGAGTTGGTAGGTCAATAAAAGCATTGTTAATAATCTTTAAGATTGGGTGGGATTTACGTATTGCGGGGGCCATGAGTTTTTGTAGTTGAATACAGCGGTAGTTTTTCAGACTACAGGTCTAGGTTAGAATCCTAGCAGAAATAATGATTTCAGAAATTTGTTTATTATTAGGTTTATTGGTTGTGGCTTCTAACCCTTCTCCGTATTTTGCTGCCTTAGGTTTAGTATGGGGGGCTGGGGCTGGGTGTTTTATTTTGGTAAAGAATGGGCTTGGGTTTTTGTCTTTAGTTCTTTTTCTTATTTATTTGGGGGGTATAATGGTGGTTTTTGCTTATTGTTCGGCTCTGGTGGCTGAACCCTACCCTAAGGCGTGGGGTAGTTATGTATTGTTATGTTATTCTTTGGTATGTCTTGTTTTAATAACTAGTTTAATTCATATGTGGGGTTTCTGGTTTGATTTAGGACATGGTCGTGATTGGGGGTTATTTATAATTGATTGATGGGGTGTTTCTGAGTTAATAAGTAGTGGTGGGTGTATTTTGTTTTTTGGGGGGTGGGGCTTATTGCTAACATTATTTGTGGTTTTAGAGGTTGTTCGAGGACATAATGCTGGGGCCTTACGGGCTGTAAGATATTTGAGTTGGCCGAGGAATCGAACCTCGGTGGTGAGGAATTAGCAGTACTCATTACTCCATTCGAACTCGGTGAACAGAAGAGAATTAATCTTCATTGTTAGAGTCACAGCCTAAGGTTTTAATTAAACTATGTTCACAGAATAAGATAAGATCGGGTTTGGCAATTAATAGTGCGGCGGGCATAATATGCAGAAAGAGTAAAATATGTTCTCGGGTATTAAATGGGTATAATGATTTAATATGATTAGGGAGTGGTCCGCGTTGGGTTGCTCATAAAACATACAGAGTATATGCTGTTGTAAAAATTAGGTTTATAGCTACTGCCAGGAAAGCAATGGGGGATCAGTTGAATAGGGAGATTATAATAAGAAATTCCCCGGCGAAGCTAATTGATGGGGGTAGGGCAATATTATATAATGCTACGATTAGTCATCATGATCAGGCTAAAGGAAAGATTAAAATTGTGCCTCGTAAAATAATTATAGTTCGAGTATTAGTTCGCTCATATGAAGTGTTGGCCAGACAGAATAAGGCTGAAGATGTGAGACCATGGGCGATCATTATAATTATGGCTCCTGAGTAACTTCATGGTGAAGAGATTAAGGTTGCTGCTACTACCAGGTTTATATGACTAACAGAAGATATGGCAATAAGAGATTTTAAGTCTGTTTGACGAAGGCATAGGAGGGCGGTTATTAAGATTCCTATAATTGCAATAATCATAATTGGAAGGGTTTGGTCGAGGATGTCATTTTGAATTAGGGTAGATGTTCGTATAATACCATAACCCCCCAATTTTAAAAGGGTGCCGGCTAGGACCATAGACCCCGCAATAGGAGCTTCTACATGTGCTTTAGGGAGTCATAGGTGAAGACAGTATATAGGTAGTTTAACTAGAAAAGCTATATTATATACCACTCAAAATAACCCAGGGTAATTTGAATTAGTTTGTAAAATGGATATGGTTTGTATAAAGCTTGGGGATAGGGAGTCGTGTGTTGTGTAAAGTTTAATTAATCAGATTATTAGTGGAACGGCCCCTAGCATGGTATAAAATGCTAAGTATATTCCTGCTTCAAGTCGTCGCTCTTGAGCCCCCCAACGAGTAATAATAATTATAGTTGGAATTAAGGATGCTTCAAAAAAGATAAAAAATAATATTAAATCTGAAGCGGAGAAAGCCAGAAGTGTGGTTAATTGCAGGAAGGTGCTGTTAGCAATATATATCCGTTGACGATTAATGGGTTCTAGGCTGAGCTTGCTTTGGCTTGCTAATATAGTTAATGGAAACAGTCAACAAGTGAGAATAGTTAGTGGGCCTGAGATGTTGTCAATAATAAAAAATTGATTTGAGAATAAAAAGTCTTGGTAGAAAAATCAAATTAAGGATAAGAAGGAGATTAAGAAGCTTTGTATAATTGTAAGTGATCAGAGGTGTTTTTTAGGGGCTAGGGCAGTTGTAAGAAAAATTGAGGCTCAGGCAAAAATAATTATTAACATTGAAGAATATTTAGGGTTGTTAGGTTGTCGCTACCATGGGAGCGAGCTGTAGCAACTATAAGTGAAAGGCCTAATCCGGCCTCGCAAGCAGATATAGATAGTAAAATAAGGGGAAGTATAAGGGGTGTTAGAGTTAATGTGTCTGGTAGGAGACTTATGGTAACAAAAATAGTTAATATTATACCTTCTAGGCATAGAAGGGCTGATAATAGGTGTGTTCGGTGAAATGATAAGCCAATGAGGGGGACAGAAAATACAGAAATTATGAAGGCGGCCATATAGAGGGGCTATGGATTTAAACCATAATTAGCTGAGCCGAAATCAGCTGTCTTTTTTGGACTAGCGCCTCATTCGGCCCATTCTAAGCCTGCCTGTGCTCACTCATAAATAAAACCTATTGTTAATAATACAAGAATAATTAAGGCCCATATAATTACTGTGGGTGGTGTAGTGAGTTGAACTGCTCATGGTACGGGAAGGAGAAGTGCAATTTCTAAATCAAAAAGAAGAAACAAAATAGCAATTAAGAAAAATCGTATGGAGTATGGTAGTCGGGCGGACCCCAATGGGTCAAAGCCACATTCATAGGGTGACAGTTTTTCTGTGTCAGGGAGGATAGTAGGCAATCAAAAACTAATTATAGCTAAAACAACTGACAAAGTCAGTGCCATTAATGTAAAGACAAGCATTATTTTTTTCTGGATTTAAACCAAAACCTGATGATTGGAAGTCATCTATACTCTTATACTAAAAAAATAAGAACCTCATCAATAAATAGAGACATAGAGAAATAATCAAACTACGTCTACGAAGTGTCAGTATCATGCGGCGCCTTCAAATCCAAAATGGTGTTGGGCAGTGAAGTGGAATAGTATTTGACGTAAAAGGCATATTAAAAGAAAAGTGGTTCCAATAATAACATGTAGTCCATGAAATCCGGTTGCTACAAAAAATGTTGTTCCATAAACCCCATCTGCGATTGAAAAGGGAGCTTCATAATATTCCATAGCTTGCAGGATAGTAAAATAAACCCCTAAAATAATTGTTAAAGTTAAGGCTTGAATTGCATTTTTTCGGTCTGCTTGTATAATACTGTGGTGGGCTCATGTGACTGAGACCCCTGAAGCTAAAAGAACAGCGGTATTTAATAGTGGGACCTCAAATGGGTTTAAAGGTGTAATTCCTGTTGGGGGTCAGCATTCTCCAATATCAGGGGTTGGTGCTAGGCTAGCATTGTAAAATGCTCAGAAAAAGCCTAGGAAAAAGAAAATTTCAGATATAATGAATAGGATTATACCGTATCGAAGTCCGTTTTGAACTAGGGGAGTATGGTGGCCTTGAAAAGTCCCTTCTCGAACCACATCCCGTCATCACTGTCATATGGTTAGTAACATTAAAGAGAGGCCAAATGTGAGTGTAATTGTGGTGTTGTAGTGGAATCATATGCCTAGACCTCAAGTCAACAGAAAGGCGGCTGAGGCTCCTGTTAATGGTCAGGGGCTTGGGTTTACTATGTGAAAAGCGTGAGCTTGGTGGGCCATAAGTATTTTCTTGTAAATAAAGACCAAGGAGAAGTACGAAGACATAAGCTTGAATTATGGCTACTGCAATTTCTAATATAGTGAGTAGAACAAGAGTAATAAAGGTTAATATGGATAGAGTTGTTGAAATAGAAATCATCGTTAGTGTTGCTATTGAAATAAGTTGAATTAATAGATGGCCAGCAGTTAGGTTTGCCGTAAGCCGAACCCCTAAGGCAAGAGGGCGAATAAATAGACTAATAGTTTCAATAATAATAAGAATTGGAATTAGGGGGGTAGGTGTCCCTTCGGGGAGGAAATGGGCTAGTGAAGAAGATAGTTGATTTCGAAGTCCTACGATCACGGTTGCCAACCAAAGGGGAGTAGCTAGTCCTAAGTTTATTGATAGTTGAGTTGTTGGGGTAAAGGTGTATGGTAGTAAGCCTAATATATTTATTCCCAATAAAAATAGTATAAGAGTAGCGAGTATAAATGCTCATTTATGAGCTGGCTTGTTTATAGGAAGTAAGATATGCTTAGAGAATGACTTTAAGAAAAAATGTAAGGAGGAAATTAATCGGTTCGAAATTCATTGGTTAGATGGGGATGGGAATAATAGTCAGGGGATAATTATGGCTAAAACAATTAGTGGAATACCAAGAATTGTTGTTGAGGCAAATTGGCTAAATAAATTTATTATCATGGTCAAATTCATGAATTGTGGGAAGTTTTAGAATTTTTTAAGTTTGGCTTATTTAAATTAAAGTGATTAAGAATTTTTGTTGGGGACACAGAGAGAATAATTAATCATGACATTAAGAAGATAAAGAATCAAGGTTCAGGAATTAATTGGGGCATTCATTAAGGGTGGTTGGAATCACCTATCTACAACTTAAAAGGCTGTTGCTGTTCCATATAGCTTCTTAATGAGAATAAAATAATTTTATTTTCTATGCTAAATTTCGTAATCACGTTAAAAAATTGTGCACTGGTAGTGCTTCTACTACAATTGGCATAAAGCTGTGGTTTGCTCCACAAATTTCTGAACACTGTCCGTAGTAAATGCCAACATGGGCTACAAGTAGAGATGCTTGATTTAGTCGGCCCGGGATGGCATCGGTTTTAATTCCCAGAGAGGGAAGTGCCCAGGAGTGTAGTACATCATCTGCTGTAATAAGTGTACGGGTGGTTGTACCAATTGGTACAATTATACGATTGTCTACTTCTAATAGCCGGAAGGATCCGGGGTTCAATTCTTCAATTGGCATTATATAAGAATCAAATGCAATATTATCAAAGTCTGAATACTCATAGCTTCAATATCATTGGTGGCCTACGGTTTTAATTGTAATATCTGGGTTGTTAATTTCATCTATTAAATATAAAATTCGTAATGACGGGAGGGCAATAACAATTAAAATAATTGCTGGCATAATAGTTCAAACTATTTCAATTTCTTGGGCATCTATTATATTAGTGCTTGATAATTTAGTAGTTATTAATGATGAAATAATGTACAAAACTAATATGCTGATTAAAAAAACAGCTATTAAAGTGTGATCGTGGAAGTGAAGGAGTTCTTCTATAATAGGGGAAGCTGCGTCTTGAAGGCCAAGTTGGGTCGGTTGTGCCATAGAGGAAAACAAGAGTTTAACTTGCAATTTTGTCTTGACAAGGCAATATTATAGTTTAATTAATTCCTCTTAAGAAAGTGACAGAAAGGCCATGTACTTGATTTGAAATCAGGCTAAGGGGGTTCGATTCCTTCCTTTCTCGACAGTTTTTATTGAAAAAGATGCTTCTTCAAAGGTATGATGATTTGGTGGAAAGCCTAATGATCACTCAACATTTGTAATAGTTAATTCTGACTCTACAAATAATCGTTTTGCCGAAAAGGCTTCTCATACAATAAAAACTATTATTACAACTGCGATTAAGGAAATTAGTGAGCCAATAGAGGAGACAGTATTTCATAAAGCATATGCATCTGGGTAATCTGAATATCGACGGGGCATTCCGGCTAAGCCTAGAAAATGTTGAGGGAAAAATGTTAGGTTAACTCCAGTAAATATGATGGCGAAATGAATTTTTGTTCACGTACTGTGAAGAGTATATCCTGTAAATAGGGGGAACCAGTGAATAAACCCTGCTATAATGGCAAATACTGCACCTATTGATAGAACATAATGAAAATGTGCAACAACATAATATGTGTCATGAAGGACGATGTCGATAGAAGAGTTGGCTAGGACTACACCGGTTAGACCCCCCACTGTAAAGAGGAAAATAAAACCAAGAGCTCAAAGTATGGCAGCCTCTCATTTAATAATCCCTCCGTGTATTGTAGCTAACCAGCTAAATACTTTAACTCCCGTAGGGATGGCAATGATTATGGTGGCAGATGTAAAGTAGGCTCGTGTGTCCACGTTTAGGTCTGTTGTAAACATATGGTGGGCTCATACAATAAAGCCTAAAAGTCCAATAGACAATATAGCTCAGACTATGCCCATGTATCCGAAAGGTTCCTTTTTATTTGAATAATAGGCGACAACATGTGAAATAATACCAAATCCTGGGAGAATGAGGATATAGACCTCTGGGTGACCAAAGAATCAAAATAGATGTTGGTATAATACGGGGTCCCCTCCTCCGGCAGGATCAAAAAAAGTAGTATTTAGGTTTCGATCCGTAAGTAATATAGTGATTCCTGCAGCTAGTACTGGAAGAGAGAGAAGTAGAAGGACGGCTGTTACAAGAACAGATCAGATAAACAAGGGGGTTTGATATTGTGTTATGGATACAGGTTTTATATTAAAAATTGTTGTAATAAAATTAATAGCTCCTAGAATAGAAGATACGCCAGCAAGGTGTAAAGAAAAAATAGCTAAATCAACAGATGGTCCAGCGTGAGCAATATTACCAGCAAGAGGGGGGTAAACTGTCCATCCGGTTCCAACCCCAGCTTCTACTATAGAAGATGCTAAAAGAAGAAAAAATGATGGGGGAAGTAGTCAAAAGCTCATATTATTTATTCGTGGGAAGGCTATGTCTGGGGCTCCAATTATTAATGGCACTAATCAGTTGCCGAACCCACCGATAAGAATGGGTATCACTATAAAAAAAATTATTACAAAAGCATGGGCGGTGACAATTACATTATAAATTTGGTCATCGCCGAGAAGAGTACCGGGTTGGGCAAGTTCAGCTCGGATAAGTAAGCTAAGAGATGTTCCGATCATTCCAGCTCAGGCACCAAAAATTAAATATAGAGTACCAATATCCTTATGGTTAGTGGAAAATAGTCATCGAGTTATTATCACAGGTAAAGTGGCCGAGAAGGTGGTGGGTTGTAGCCCCAAAGACAGAGGTTCAAGCCCTCTCTTTACCAGGCCTCGGGGTGTAACACGTGGGGTTGCAAACCTCAAGAAGCAGAATAACATTCTGCCGGGGCTTCTCCCGTTTTAAGCAACGGGAGAAGTAGAATGAAGCTCGCTGGATGGAGCGTTTAGCTGTTAACTAAAATGTTGCGGGATCAAGGCCCGTCTTTCTAGGAGGGCTTTATCTTAATTTTAAAGAACTTGAGTTGCATTTAAGTGATGTAGGTTAGTGTCCTGCAAGCTCTACAGAAATTAGGAGGATTAAACTCCTGCTTAAGGCTTTGAAGGCCTTTGGTCTAACATTATCCTAAATTTCTTTAAGTTATAAGAATTATAGTTGGGAGCATTGGGAGGGCTATAAGGGCGATAGTAGTAGTTATGGCAGTGAGTGCATTGGTTTTTTTAGTTATTTTTCATAAACCTTTTGATGAGGTTGTATTTGGGGAGATAACTATAATCATAATGTAGGTGAGGCGGAGGTAAAAGAATAGGGATAATAGAGATGCTATTATTGCTGCTGAAGCCAGAATAATTGCGTTTTGTTTAATAAGTTCTATTACAATAAGCAGTTTGGGGGCAAATCCTGTAAGAGGTGGTAATCCTGCTAGTGATAATAATGTTATTAAGGAGAAGGAAATTAATGTTGGGGTTTTGATTCATGCGGTGGAAACATCAGTTATTTTTGTAGAATTAGTTGATATTAATGATAAGAATATAGCTGCTGTTATTATGATGTAAAGTACAAAATTTAGTTCTGTTAATTGAGGATTAAATTTTAGTACTAAAATTATTCAGCCCAGATGCCCAATAGATGAAAATGCTATAATTTTTCGTATTTGTGTTTGATTAATTCCACCTCATCCGCCAACAAAAATTGAAAGTAAACCAAATGAGGTTATAATATAAATGTTGACATGTTGTGGTAGTTGAAGTAGAAGCGTTATTGGTGCAATTTTTTGTCAGGTTGATAAAATAAGTCCAGTTGATAGAGAAATTCCTTGAAGAACTTCTGGCATTCAGAAATGTAGGGGGGCCAGGCCTAGTTTTATTATTAGGGCTACCGTTAAGATAGTTGAGGGTAATCCAGATATTGTTGTGATATTTCAGCCTCCTATAAATCAGGCATTTAATAGAGCGGAGAATAAAACTAGTGCGGAGGCTGTTGCTTGTGTTAAGAAGTATTTTGTGGCAGCCTCAATTGAGCGGGGGTGGGGGTTTTTAGTTATAATTGGGATAATGGCCAATGTGTTGATTTCAAGGCCAATTCAAGCTATTAGTCAATGATGACTCGATATTGTAATTGTTGTTCCTATTGCTAGGCTAATGATGAATATTGAGTAGGCTAATGGGTTAATTAGTGAAGGAAGGATTTTAACCGACATTGTTGGGGTATGGGCCCAAAAGCTTGATTAGCTGACTTCACTAAGAAGAAGCATGGTGGAATTGCGAAGGGTTTTGATCCCTTAGACGTAGGTTCAATTCCTACCTTTTTAAGGAAGCGAGGAGGTTTGAACTCCTATGAGCCTCCCTATCAAGGAGGTCCTTATCTTTCGGGCACGCTTCCATATTGCGGGGGGAGAAAATAGTGTTGAGGGTGGCATGGAAATAAAAAATATTGTTAAGGCTAATGTAATTGGTAAAAAGTTTTTTCAGACTAGATGTATTAGTTGATCATATCGAAATCGTGGGTAGGAGGCTCGAACTCATAAAAAACAGAGCGATAAGAGTGAGGCTTTAAGTATTAGGTAGGCTGTTGAGTTTATTAAAAATAATGTATAAGCTCCTAGGAAGATAATAGTAGATAGGGTATTCATTATTAAGATATTAGCATACTCCGCTAAAAAAAATAAGGCAAATGGGCCACCTGCATATTCTACGTTAAATCCAGATACTAGTTCTGATTCACCTTCTGTTAAGTCAAAGGGTGCTCGATTTGTTTCGGCTAGTGTGGAGACGTATCATATTAATGCTAGGGGTCAAGACGGAGTAATCAGTCATATATGTTGTTGAATAATATTAAAAGTAATAAGTGAAAATCCCCCGGCTAGAAAAATTGAACATAGTAGAATAAGAGCTATAGTTACTTCATATGAGATGGTTTGGGCGACAGCTCGTAGTGAGCCAATTAAAGCATATTTTGAGTTAGATGCTCAGCCGGACCCCAAAATTGTGTAGACAGTTAGGCTAGAAATAGCTAGGATAAAAAGAATACTTAAGTTTAAGTCAGAATTTGGGGTGGGCATGGGGAATGGTGTTCATATTAGTATTGCTAAGGTAAGGGCTAGGGTGGGAGATAAGATAAATAAAATTTGTGATGATGTTGTTGGTCGAATTGGTTCTTTAATAAATAATTTAATTCCATCAGCGATTGGTTGTAAAAGTCCAAATGGTCCCACTACATTTGGTCCTTTACGGTGTTGTATATAACCTAATACTTTTCGCTCGATTAATGTTAAAAATGCCACTGAGATTAAAATTGGAACGATATATAGTGCAGGTTTAATGTGGCCCAGGAAAAAAATCATAGTTAGCGAGGGGATTTGAACCCCTAGTTAAAAGGGCTTAGGTCTTTTGCATAACCGAGCTCTGCCACGCTAACAAATTATTATCTTTAATTCAGGGGTAGATTATACTTAATTGAGTTGGTGTCATTAGTGTATAATATGGCTTGGGGTTACATTGGCCATGTTATTCCAATCCTTTCGTACTAAGAGTAACACTTTATAGATAGAAACCGACCTGGATTACTCCGGTCTGAACTCAGATCACGTAGGGTTTTAATCGTTGAACAAACGAACCATTAGTAGCGGCTGCACCACTGGGATACCCTGATCCAACATCGAGGTCGTAAGCCTACTTGTCGATATGAGCTCTCGAAGTAGATTGCGCTGTTATCCCCAGGGTAACTTAGTCCGTTGATCGATTATCGGGTCATTGTCGTTAGTATTCTAATTCTTAGAGTTGTAGCTCTTAGATAAAGATCTAGTTCTTTTCGTCGTGGAGGTTAATTTTTACTCCGCGGTCACCCCAACCTAAAATTGGCATGCATGGCTCTGTGGATTTTAAGGGTTTATTTGACTGAGTTGCTATAAAATTTAAAGCTCCATGGGGTCTTCTCGTCTTATGGTTATATTCCCGCTTCTTCACGGGAAGATCAGTTTCACTGATTGGAGAAAGGAGACAGTGTAACCCTCGTGATGCCGTTGATACTAGTCCTTATTTAAAGAACAAGTGATTATGCTACCTTCGCACGGTCAGGGTACCGCGGCCGTTAAATTTTTCACTGGGCAGGCTGGACCTCTTATAATTTATCAAGAGGCGATGTTTTTGGTAAACAGGCGGGGTTATTGTTTGCCGAGTTCCTTCTTTCTCTTTTAATCTTTCTGTTAATGCTCTAGTGTTAGGTCAACGATAAAATTTATAGGTTTTTCTTGTCAAGTTGCTATAGTTTATTCATTTTCGTTAATTACCAATGGAGTGTCCATTTTGGTTTATACTTGCATTTTAGAGAATTTCATATTCTTATTACTAGTTCCAGCATGGTAATTTCCATATGTTTATGGAATTATTCAGTAGGGGGTGAGGGTTCATATTAATTTTTGGTATTTGTTAATTAATTATAATAAGCTTTAACGCTTTTTAAAAGGTGGCTGCCTTCAGGCCCACTTAATATAATAATTGGTGTTTTACCCTGTTGTGTAGGTTGTGTCCTGTTTCAAATAAGCTGTGCCTTAATTGAATAGCTCTTAAATATTTAGATTTGTTTGAGGTCATAATGAAATTTAAGGTAGAACTAATATTCTTTTCCTGAATAACCAGCTATCTCTAAGCTCGTTAGGCTTATCACTTCTACTTGAAAATCTTCCCACTCTATTGCTACAGAGACGGGTTAGCTCTTTTGGCTGTTTTGAAGTAGCTCGCTTAGTTTCGGGGGTGCAAACTAAAATTTCGTTTTGCTTGATTATACTAGCTGGACCATGATGCAAAAGGTACGAGAAAAAATCTCTGCTTTAATTTGTTTAAGATTTATTTCATTTTTATTTCATCTTTCCCTTGCGGTACTATTTCTGAAGCTCTTAATTATTTTTTGATCGCCTCTACTATAAAGGTAAAATGTTTTATTTTAATAAAGTTAGTTGGCAGTGATATACAATGTTTTTAGGCTAGATTTTGGACTCAAAATGATCTGAGTTTCACAGATATTTTCTCGGTGTAAGCGAAGGGCTTTAGTTAAGCTACATTTTGTTATTCCAAGTACACTTTCCAGTATACTTACCATGTTACGACTTGCCTCTTCTAAGGCGTATTGGTGTGTTATAAACTATATTAAAACTATCGAAGAGGGTGACGGGCGGTTTGTACACATCCCAGGGCCATGTTTAGTAGGACTCTCTATTTCCTACTTACTGCTAAATCCTCCTTCATGACTATGTTTCATGTAGTATTTCGTTTGTTCTAATTTAGAAATTGTAGCCCATTGCTTCCATTTCATTAGCTGCACCTTGACCTGACGTTGTGACGTTAGAGTCCTTTGGCCTACTTGTGTGCGTTCATACGGTAAGCTTTCGACGGAGGTATACAGGCTGAATGGCGAGAAATGGTTTGGTGTATCGTGGATCATCGATTATAGAACAGGCTCCTCTAGTTGGGTGGGATACCGTCAAGTCCTTTGGGTTTTAAGCTAAGGCTCGTAGTACCCTGGCGTTTGTGGGTGTGGGTTAAATTTTACGGTTAGGCATAGTGGGGTATCTAATCTCAGTTTGTGTCCTAACTGTCGTGTGTTCAAGAGGGTTATTGGAGTAACTTTCGTTTATGTATTTCTAAGGGACAAGCTTTTCACAGCTAAGTCTAGATTTAACTCTAATTTTACTTTTCTTTAATCACGCTTAACGCCGACTAATATCAATTTGAGCCCAACGGTGTAGCCGCGGCGGCTGGCACCGGGTTGGCCGGCTCTCTTTTCTATAACTGGTTCAAGCTGACGCTAATGAACAATTTTTATCACTGCTGAATGCCTTTGTAGGTGTGGTATAACTAGGTGTTGTGGGCAAGAATTCTGTGCCTAATACCAGCCCCTTAGCCCAGGGGGGAAAGGGCGTTCTCACGGGATTGCTGAGACTTGCATGTGTAAGTTTAGAAGTAATTGATAATAAAGCTAGGACCAAACTTATTACCCTTAGAATTTTTTAGGATTCATCTTAGCGTTTTCAGCGCTATACTTTAATGTTAAGCTATAAGAGTCAGAATATGGTCTAATTAGAATGTCGGCTTTGGGGGTCGAAGATAGAAGTTAAACTCTTCTTGTTCTGATATAAATTTGTAATATACTAAGTTGAGCTTTTACTTGGACTTGCACCAAGAAATGCTGGCGCCTAAGGTCAGAGGAATTCTTTTTTCCTTTAAAAGCTGTAAATGAGTATAATATGGAGGTTTAGTTCTGAGTAGATATTATTCTACAATCTTTGGTTTACAAGACCAATGCTTTGATGTTAAGCTATCAGGACATAAGACATATTGAACATTATGGAAGTAATTTTATAATAATAAAGCATGCTATTATATATTGAGTAAATATTACTACTAGAATTAAAGTAAGGTGTAGAGTATCATAGTCCAGTGGCATACCCTCTCACATAATAAAACATGTTGCATACAGTGCTATGTGGGAAATAAAGATGGGAGAAGAAGTAATATATGTAAATCAAATTAAGTGCACTAATGTGCATAGAACTAAGTAGTTTAAGGTTTCGTAGTCAGGGTTAAATGATGAGGAATTTATTCATATATAGGTGTGTAGTATTAAGTACATAAAAATAGGGATAATTAAAAGGGCTTTAAATTCCAATAGCTGATCAAATAGTTGAATTGAGTGAGGTTTTACTATAAGTAAAAGTAGCATAATATATAATTTCATGTGTATACGTGTATGCGTGTAATTATTCACGTGGGTGCGTCTAAAGACGCTTGTAAATGTTTATAATTTTTAATATATATTTACTTCATACACATGTATGTGTATAAACACTAGTACGTACATCATTTATAGTGTATATATACATCATTTATAGTGTATATATACATCATTTATAGTGTATATATACATCATTTATGTATATCATCATTATAGTGTATATCATCATTATAGTGTATATCATCATTATAGTGTATATCATCATTATAGTGTATGTGTATAAAATAATACATATTACTCAAAGCAGTAGGGTCGTGGGTTTGTGCTTTGTGAACCCCCTATAAATTGATCTTTTAGTCCTTAGCCCCGGGGGGGGTGTTAAGGGTTGCTAGTTGGTCTGTTTATGGGGGGGGAAAGGGGGGGGTAGGCAGAAATTTTCAATTTTTTGCAATTTTTTTAAAATTGCAAAAGGGGGGGAAATAGAGTTGTATGGGAATTAAGGACCTGTTGAAAAATATGTCCGTCTAGCATTAAGTTATGCTCGTTGGACTTCAGGCTAGTGGATGACATCTAGTATAGCTGTTAGTCCCACCCGAATAATCGTTGAAACGGCGGAGACGTTTACTGAGACAGGGGCGGTGCGCACTGCTGAGCGTTTGACTTGTTTCACGGTTTTGGTGATGAATCTTAGAGTGAAACCCCCCTGTCCAATGTTGATGAGTTCTGTTTACCCCCCAAATTTACAGAAAGACCTAGACTTCACAAGTGGTCTGAGCTTGTATCAAGGTCCTGATCCCATAGAGAGGGATGCCTTTTAAAAAGCATTTGATGTTCGTTAAGTCTTGTGTGTCCATAGATTCGGTTCCGTCAGATGCCTCCTGAAAAGTTCTAGTTGGTCGCTTCGACCTTGGTACCTTGGAGACTAGCCATCGATTTAGCTCTAACGCATTCGTTGGGTTGTTGGACGTTAGTTGTAGTGAGTAGACGTCATGTTAAATATGTTTATACGTTTGAAGAAAATATTCATGTGGAAAATGACTTGAAGAGAATTTTTATACTGGAGGAAAAAAGAATTTTTTCTGCATTTTCTGAAAGTCCTATATAATGATCCATTATAGTTGATTTATAAGGTTAGTTGAAGAACACATTCATGGTTTTAAGCAAGTGAAGGCTTTACCTTGTTTTTATGAATGATGCATTCATTCTAGTGTGAAGTCATTTATATGAGCCTTAAGTTGTTAGATTTTTCATTATTAAGTTATCTTAATTACATAAACATTGTTTATGATGGTATGTGGGTTAGAAATTGGACTAATATTGGGTAGGATATGAATATCCTAAGACAAGGGAAGGTCCTATCAAGTAGTCATTGTATGGGCGGAGCCAGACATTTTTGTATTGATATCTCATAATATGTGGTATTAATCATATGTTGCAGAGATCATCCTGTCTTAGTGGATTGTATATGCTAGTTCTATTTAAATAATGTATTCTTCAATTAATGTTATTATAATTACATTTTATATTGTTTTTACATTAATTTACTTTGAATTAACATTAATTTTCTTTCCTCGGTACATTCATTTAATTTCTAAGAAGTGAAATGTTAACCTTAGTCCTCATTTATTATAATGTTAATTATACATAATATGTATAAAAAACATAGTATGAATGTTGATTATACATAGTATGTATAAAATAGTATGAATGTTGATTATACATAGTATGTATAAATGTTGATTATACATAGTATGTATAAAAAAGACATGTATGTGTTAATTATACATGTGGGGTGTGGGTATTTATGTTAGATAATAAGTAGAAGTGCAAGAGCAAGTGAGATGAATAGGGTGGCTAAGTAGGATTTAATTATTCCGGATTGTGATAGTTGGATGTTTCGAATGGGGAGTTTCTGTAGATCTATAAGTCCTGTGGCTTTGTTTTTAAGGACGAAGGATTCGATGGTGAATAGAATTGTTTGGCCTGCTGAGTTTAGTAGGTTTTGACTTCATCATCGATGGGTGATTAGGTTGTATATTGAGGGGTCTAAGAGTTTAGGGTTTGTTGGGTTATGGGGTGGGGATGTTCATGATTTTTTTGCTAGGTCGTAGGCAAAGATGAGTGCGGTGATGGTTATAATAAGGGCTATTATCTTAGTGTTGGTGGGCATAGTGTGGGTAACTGGATTGTTGGGGATAAGGGTGTGAAAAATTATAAGTCCGGCGAACACACTGCCATAAGCCAGGCGGGCGATGGGTTTTACGGCTATAATATTATCTTTTTCATTAAATATAATTATGGGGTTAATGCTACGTACATGATTAAGGGAGACGAAAAAAATTAATCGAATGCTATAAACTGCGGTAAATGCGGTTGCTACAAGGGTTAGTAGGAGGGCGGCTGAGTTTGCGTATGAGGTGTTTATTGATTCAATGATAGCGTCTTTCGAGTAAAAAGCTGAAAGAAAGGGGGTTCCTATAAGTGCAAGTGATCCGATTGAAAATGAGGTAGTCGTTATTGGTAGGAGGTGTTGTATTCCTCCTATTTTTCGAATGTCTTGTTCATCGTTTAGTGAGTGAATAAAAAGTCCGGAGCATAAAAATAGTATGGCCTTGAAGAAGGCATGTGTGCAGATGTGAAAAAAGGCAAAATGTGGTTGGCCAATTCCGATAGCTACTATTATTAATCCCAGCTGGCTTGATGTGGAATGAGCAATAATTTTTTTAATATCATTTTGTGTGAGGGCTGAGGTTGAGGCGTAGAATGTAGATAGGGCCCCTAGGCATAGGCAGATTGTTATGGCAGTTTGGTTTTGTATTAAAGTTGGAGAAATTCGAATTATTAGGAAAATGCCGGCTACTACTATAGTGCTGGAGTGTAATAGTGCTGATACTGGTGTGGGGCCTTCTATTGCTGCGGCAAGTCATGGATGTAGTCCAAATTGAGCAGATTTGCTTGCTGCGGCAGTGATGAGGGCGATTAGAATTGGTGTGGGTGTTGGGAAAGTTAAAATAAAATCAAGATTAGTTGCTATAAGTTCTTTTATAGTTCAACAGAATGCTAAGAGGAATCCGATATCTCCGATTCGGTTGTACAGTACTGCTTGGATAGCTGCGATTGCGGCTTGGTTTCGTCCGTGGAATCACCCAATTAGTAAATAGGATATGATTCCTACGCCCTCTCATCCAATGAACAGTGTTAGTAGATTACTGGCTGATACGAGGATAATTATGGCTATTAAGAAAATAAGTAGGTATTTAATAAAGGCGTTTAGATTTGGGTCGGCGCTTATATATCAAATAGAAAATTCAATAATGCTTCAGGATACAAAAAAGGCTACTGTTATAAATATTAGTGAATATATGTCAAATTGAATTATAACTGGAATTAGGGAGGAATTTAATGTAAGTCATGAATGGGATAGGTTGATGGCTCATGAGTGAGTAGAGCAATTTAGAGTAAGAAGGGCTAGGGAGATATAAAATGATAATTTTACCGCAGTTTTTGTTGCTAAGGGAAATTTTTTGTGTTTTAGTCAGATTATAGGTGCTAGGAGTGTGAGAAAAATTACCATTGCGGGGGCCATAAAGGTTACATACACCATAAGTATATACACCATAAGTATATACACCATAAGTATATACACCATAAGTATATACACCATAAGTATATTGTATATCATCATTATAGTGTATATCATCATTATAGTGTATATCATCATTATAGTGTATATCATCATTATAGTGTATGTGTATAAAATAATACATATTACTCAAAGCAGTAGGGTCGTGGGTTTGTGCTTTGTGAACCCCCTATAAATTGATCTTTTAGTCCTTAGCCCCGGGGGGGGTGTTAAGGGTTGCTAGTTGGTCTGTTTATGGGGGGGGAAAGGGGGGGGTAGGCAGAAATTTTCAATTTTTTGCAATTTTTTTAAAATTGCAAAAGGGGGGGAAATAGAGTTGTATGGGAATTAAGGACCTGTTGAAAAATATGTCCGTCTAGCATTAAGTTATGCTCGTTGGACTTCAGGCTAGTGGATGACATCTAGTATAGCTGTTAGTCCCACCCGAATAATCGTTGAAACGGCGGAGACGTTTACTGAGACAGGGGCGGTGCGCACTGCTGAGCGTTTGACTTGTTTCACGGTTTTGGTGATGAATCTTAGAGTGAAACCCCCCTGTCCAATGTTGATGAGTTCTGTTTACCCCCCAAATTTACAGAAAGACCTAGACTTCACAAGTGGTCTGAGCTTGTATCAAGGTCCTGATCCCATAGAGAGGGATGCCTTTTAAAAAGCATTTGATGTTCGTTAAGTCTTGTGTGTCCATAGATTCGGTTCCGTCAGATGCCTCCTGAAAAGTTCTAGTTGGTCGCTTCGACCTTGGTACCTTGGAGACTAGCCATCGATTTAGCTCTAACGCATTCGTTGGGTTGTTGGACGTTAGTTGTAGTGAGTAGACGTCATGTTAAATATGTTTATACGTTTGAAGAAAATATTCATGTGGAAAATGACTTGAAGAGAATTTTTATACTGGAGGAAAAAAGAATTTTTTCTGCATTTTCTGAAAGTCCTATATAATGATCCATTATAGTTGATTTATAAGGTTAGTTGAAGAACACATTCATGGTTTTAAGCAAGTGAAGGCTTTACCTTGTTTTTATGAATGATGCATTCATTCTAGTGTGAAGTCATTTATATGAGCCTTAAGTTGTTAGATTTTTCATTATTAAGTTATCTTAATTACATAAACATTGTTTATGATGGTATGTGGGTTAGAAATTGGACTAATATTGGGTAGGATATGAATATCCTAAGACAAGGGAAGGTCCTATCAAGTAGTCATTGTATGGGCGGAGCCAGACATTTTTGTATTGATATCTCATAATATGTGGTATTAATCATATGTTGCAGAGATCATCCTGTCTTAGTGGATTGTATATGCTAGTTCTATTTAAATAATGTATTCTTCAATTAATGTTATTATAATTACATTTTATATTGTTTTTACATTAATTTACTTTGAATTAACATTAATTTTCTTTCCTCGGTACATTCATTTAATTTCTAAGAAGTGAAATGTTAACCTTAGTCCTCATTTATTATAATGTTAATTATACATAATATGTATAAAAAACATAGTATGAATGTTGATTATACATAGTATGTATAAAATAGTATGAATGTTGATTATACATAGT